TCTTGCTAGGCGAATGGGCTTTGGTGGATCCGATCCCCCAAGAAAGGTTTTCATTCCTGCTCTGGGGGTTGTCGTAGATCACTAGGAGAGATAAGAATGTATTAGCTGTTAGCTCTTCTTGCCTAGTAGCGCTAGGCTGTCTTCTCTTTGTAGTTGGGAGAGCTGGATGGCGCAAGGGGTCTTTCTTTAGGAATTCTTAAACCGCGGGCTCCGTTTCCATAAGTTCTTGCCGAGGACTCGTCAGAACAGCCCTTCCCTTCCTTCCTTTCACCAAGGGAGCCCTTTTTCGCTTACGCGCCTCTACAAGAGCCATTATTTCGTCTAGGCCGATTTCACCCCAAATGAGGGGCTTCGGATCCCTTTAAAAAAGGATTATACAAAGAGTCGACCAGGCCTTGTAGAAGCGAAGATCGATGTCCGTCCCAGCCAGCCCATTCGACGAAGCAATCTTGGACCCTCTTGGCTGCGCTGTGCTTGGATGCACTAGTATTCCACACGCCAGCGATGAGATGAAAACCGCCCCCATTCAGTGGTTCCCGTGCCACCACAATGGCATGGCATCGAAAGAGTGACCGGAACCTGTCCCTAACCAGCTAGCTAATAGGAAAGAAGAGAGCTAATAGCTACAGAAACTAGGAGAGGAAAGGTAAAGCCAGAGAAGATAGAAGGCAGGACGGTAAGAGTGATGATGTTGCAGCACCGCTTGCCCTATCCTATGGTCTCGAGGCAAGGAGCCTGATTAGATAGGGGCTGCTTCCACAAAGGTTAAGCGATTCAAATCAAAAGAAGTAGCGACGGGAAGCGTTTCGGAGTCTGGAACATCAACAGGAATCGATGATCGACTTGATAGTCCCAAAACCAATCCGAATCAAAGAACCTTGCGTCACTCGACCAACGGGAGAGGGTCTTAGATCAACGTCCACATCCATGCCAGGATCAGCGGATGAACTTCCACTTTGACCCATGATTGGTAAGGATCGAGCTTTACTCAGCTTTACTGAACTGATAAGGCTCTTTCTTCCTTTGCTTATCTAGGCTTCCGGGAGAAGGAACTTGAACTAAGAAGTAAGTACTTTTTTTCGAAGTAAGTACTTTTTCAGTGGTTTGAATCTTTCTATGAGTAGAAGGTTTGAATGGTCCGATTGAGGTCCAGTCCCAAGGGCAGGATCCTAACTTTATCCATTAGCTTCCACATCTACATCCCAGCAACTTATTGGGAGTAGGAAAAGACTTTCTTTTACAATCCCACTCAAGCTAGCAGCGGGGAAGTGTGAAAAGTTTGACGCACGACCGGACGTGAATAGTCGACTGGAGAAGCTGCTCCAGTAGCAACCTAAACCTAAATCGCATCAACATCCACACTTCGTTAAGCCACTTCGGTAAGCTAGTCGCCATCTCTTTGCTTTTCAGTCTTTCCAATGGGAAGCCTGTGATGAAACTCCCATTGCTTCCTGTCCTAAGCAAGAGAGTGATTTCGGGCTTTTCGACCGACCAGTCATCTATAAGGCTATGGAAGCGGGTAAAGCAGTCTTTCTATCTTTCTATTTATACATTAGCAAGGGCCCATAAGGCCTCGCTGGAAGCCCTCCCGTATCGTATTGAGCTTTATTGAGTAGTTGCACGAAGGGGCACTGGTAGGTTCTCTGCCCTTTAATGGACGAGATTCCCTTTGCCTTTGTTTCCATTTTTGATGGTCTGCCCTTCTCTTGGCGATTGGTAGAGCTAGAGAAGCAAGATGAACTCTCAGTTAGCTACTAAGGAGGAAAAGAGAGCATACTTTCTACACTTATTACAGGAAGTAGTACCTACCCTAATGAGGATAGAGAAAGTCGCGTTCAAAGCCTTAAGAGAGGCCTTAAAGAAAAAAGAAGAGAAAGCAGAAACTCGTAAAGTGATGATCGCACACTGATGTGGTTTCATCGCTCATCGATAGCTAACTGCCAACACAAGATTATACTCCAATTACTTAAATAGAGTTAGAGCGGGGATTACCCTTAGAGGTATAACAGAAGGAAGGCGTAGTGATAGAATACAGTCTTATACGTCCTATCTTGATATAAACCTATAGGAGATACAAGACAATGTTATCTAACAGCAGACAATGTTGAGATTGTCTTATAAAGAATTGTCTTCATAAGATTGTCTGCTGCTCTCTAACAACCTAGCCACTTACTGGGATAGGAACTACTAGGATAGGAAGCTACTAGAGGAATTCTTAAACATCCTAAAGCTACATCCTACGCCTAGCTACTACCAGTGCTAAATCTAAAACATTCTTATCTGGCTTTGCTTGTTATAACCCTACAGTCAAGTAGCAGCCTGCCTCAGGTATAGATATCCCGAAACTCCCCTTGCCCGCTCTACGACTACAAAAGAGAAGACAGATCCAATCCAATCTATTCTAACCTTCAAAACAGAAACTACAGGCAACCCTTAGACCTTACGCTCATCCCTCTTGCTAGGAGGGACCGAGCTGCACTACCCTTACTCAACCTCAACTACCAGAACTTTAAGGAAAGAAAGCCACCCGTAGTTACATCAGACTGACAAGAAAGAAGAAGAGCTACCATCTAGCAGCTAGGATAGGGAAGGCTAGCTACTCAGACTAGAAGACACTGGGGGAAATAGAAGCACAGCCAGGAGATAGCTTCCCACTAGCTACTGGGATAGCACTACTAGCTACTATTAGGAACTACAAAGAGGCTAGCTACTCGGATAGGAAGTAAAAACTAGCTACATGGTTAAGGTAGGCCCTTCTCTCATTACTTCCTCACGTCAGGAATGTCGGGACGGAGAAATGCAATGTCATTTGGCCGGATATTGAAATAAAAATGAATATGTTAAAAGTAAGAATCTTTCTATGGAGTGGTTATAGGTTGAAAGAATGAAGTCAAGCTGGTCTCCAGTAGTCTTTGTACATGTATTTCCCCCTCTATTGGGGGATAGTCCTTAGGAGAGAGAGTCCTGTTGCAGACCCCCTCACAACATTCTTCTTTTATCGCGCGATTTAGTAATAGTTCAGTGAACTAGAACATCCTTCTTTTATTGAGATTGAGTCATTGTTCGGTGACTTATATCTGACCGGAACCTACGATTATAACGAATCCCCCGATTCTATTTCTTTTATTGTTTCAGTCTTTGTAAATTCCCCGTCTTTCTTTTGTTTCATCTTTTTCACGGGAAAAAAGTGCTGTGATGAGATCTGTCTATACGTCCATCTCACAACTAATAAGACAGAAAGTGGCAATGTAACAGGGGCCAAGGATGCCTCACGTTCGGGTACAGAAGAGAGCGGAGCGAACGATCAAAGCGATCAAAGCAAGACGAACAAAGAGCTGAATAAGGTTTCGTTCGTTGCCGTTCCATCATAGTTTATAAGGAGCTGGACAAGGAAAGGAGGGTGCTTTCAACTTCCTTGTTGGAATGGAGTGCGTGCTTCCATAAGGGTCGGGGCTCTATCTATCTGCTAAACGCTTCCCCGCGCTCCGAGTAAACCACCAATTATAATTATATTATAAAACACTTCTGTGACGGCTCCTTTTGCGAGCTTTCCGCTCTTTATAAGACCCGACGCGAGAGTTGAAGTCTTCTTTCCCGGTGAAGTCAGACTGAAGTGTAGCTGAAGGAGTGATCTACGAATAGGAGTTCTATCGCGGGGGTTTGAGGGAAAATGAAGAGGAATAAAGAACCTTATTAGGCTTAGGCTTACAGCAGGAACTCGAATAACACCGGACTCTCTCGACGAAAAGGCCTGACAAGGGAAGGAGGTGAATACTCGAAAGCCAAAGATCTCTTTCCTCTCGTCCCGTCAGTAAACAGTCTTTAGTTTCTTCAGGCCCGAAGTCCCTTAGTTGAGTGCCGGCAGTCAGTGGGAGATACTTCCTGAACCGAGTGAGGTATAGACAGATTAGATTATACCACAGCTTGTGGCGAGACTAGAGGTTCTAACTCGAAACCCTAAGCCCCCACTATACTAGTTTCTACCCGACGGTACTCAAATCTATAAGACTTTCATATCGTCTAATAGACTATACTAGCTACATTCATCTACTTCACTCGCAGCCTTGCCTTACCAAAAGGAGTTAAATGTAAATGGCAATCCCCGGGAAAACGGAACTGTGCGACTTTCGCGGACCTGTTTATGAGGGAAAAAGGAAGTTCAATTAAAATTCCCGGGAAAATTAAACTTTGATCGTTCAGATCTGACCCTCGTATAGCTAAGTCATCTAAAAGGACTGCTACCAAGTCCAGTACTTCCTGCTATAGCTAAGCCAGTGGCTTTCCCGAATGATGTGAATGAAGACTTCGCTAAGCAGTGCGTTCAATAGCGTGCCACCTTATGGTTCGGTTCTTTTTGTATAAAGAAACTCCTCTTTCTGCGGCATCTATTTCTTCCGCTCTTGACCTGGCCAGGTTCCTCCTAGCTCATTTCTTCTTGCCGGGTTCTTCCTAGCTCTTAGTTCAGGCCGTAATTGTAAATATAGAACCAAACCTGTATTTGGAGTTGCTCGAGCTGAGTCTTCTGTTCTTTCTTCTTCTTTCTATTTCGTTTCAGCTAGTATGATCCTCTTCTGCTAGTGTCATTTGAGTAGCAACTAGGCGTCGCCTATATATACAGCAAGGCTCAGTGTAGCTAGAGTTGACCGAATCGTGGGGTCTGCGCCAAGTAAGAAAGATCTTCTCCCTCCCTTCTTTCCTATTTTAATCTCTGGTTTTCCGGAAAGCCCCTCTTATCATTCTTTTTCCAGCAGTGGTAGCTAAGTCTATCTCCTACCTATGTGAGAAGAGTAAGCAAGCTACCTTGGACTGAGCCTCAGGCTAGTTCAGTTTCGGCTCCTAGGTCTATGTGTAGAGAAAGGCGCTCAGTAGTTACGTTGGTTCGCGCAAGTAGTTCCCCTCCGGCTAGTTCATCCAGGTAAGCAACGTCTACTGCACGGGGAGTGGTGAGGGCGAGGGCAAAGGGAAAGTCTAAAGAGAAAACCTAGTCGCTAGGGAGGATAGGCCTCTTGTTCGAACGAATGAGATTCTCGATTTGTCAAGAAGTGAGATTTCCTCGTTCTAGTTCTGACTATTTCTATGTTCAATGAAGTTCTCCCTGTTGGTCGAAGGAATGCCAGGGATTGTTGAGTACTGCCCGCTGCGAGTAGTTCTCCTCAGGCTAGTTAATTCAGGTCTGCTTCAGGCTCTGGTGAGAAGCGAGGTAGCTTGCTTACTCTCTTTCTAGTGCAAGGTGAGTGACCACTAGGCTTAGAGGAGCTAGACTTGCCTTTTCCAACGTCGTAGTCTACTTTACGAAAATGTTCGGAAATGATAACTTACTATAATACTAGGCGCCTACTTCTCCGCTTCAATCAGTTTCTTTCTAGCTTCTTTTTCTCTCTCGTTAGCGCTGGTATCTAATCTTCTTTTTGTTAGTGCAGTGAGGAGAGCCCTTTTGGGCGACCGAGCGTAACCTTTCCTTTTCTTTCTTTTTAGTTGGTAGGGTCTCATAGGGTCGGTGAGGTCTGTTTCTTCCTCAATAGATCCTCCTCCGTCTATGTGTAAAGAGAAAGCTTTCTTGCTATTGAGACGTCCCATGTTTAAATAAAAGAGTCAGGGGTTTTTCTTTCCTCGTTGAATGAAGAATGTTCTAACCGGGCTAGGCTCACGAATGAGATCAAGTTGGTCTTCATCAGGGTACTGACGCCAGGGAAGCAATGGAGGGAATCCCTACCCGCAATCAATTCCGAATCAACTTCAATCAAGTAAGAAGAAACTGGCATTTAAGAAAGGAGCAATCACAACTTCTTTCAAGGAAGAACATCTGATGAAGAATGTTCTTAAATAAAGTCAGAATCTTCTTCATGAATCTTCCTAGGTCCTAAGGCTAGTTTAAGCAGCTATGGGGCTCAGGCAAGTAGTTCCGGCTAGGGCAAGGCTTCCTCGTGCTAAGTGTAAAGAAAGATAAGCTAACCGAGGAGCTAGGTTTCCTTGTGTCTAAGCTATGTCCTATTCTTCTATATGCCCTGCATTGATATAAGCATTGCTATAAGGGAAGCATAGGAGTTACAACTAAGGCAGACAAGGAAAGGAGTCACTCACTCTGATAGCATCTTCCTGGTAGGGAAGCGCAGCGGAAAAGGAAAGTGACTGGATTCTAATTCAGCTAGAAGTCAAGGGGTGACCGCTTCGTTCGGTATGGAAGAAGGGAGGAAGACGCTTACTCTGTTACCTTGAACCCAGGTCAATAAAGGGATTCACAGCCAATTGAATTGACGATGGGAAAATAGTAAACTGACTGGTAGATGTAACCTGGATAAAATAGATTCGCCAGCTAGTCTTGGAATTTCTCATCTTGCTTTTTTGGTTACTCACATCGGGGATCTCGTGTCTTTTTAGCGGAATTATCCTGTGAGAAAAGGGCACTCATGCCTGATTAAGGGCCTTACTGGGAAGAGGAAGGGGAGGGATTTACTCGATTTACGGGAAAGACGCGCTACACCGGCTTTGAAGGCTTTGGGGATATATTACCATCCAGTAAGAGCGGGAAAGGGAATTCCCAAAGGAGCATTCCGTTTCAACTGAAAACGTGTCCTTTTCGGGAATCAATCAAAAAAATAGCCGCTAACTCTGGAGAGTAGGTTTCGACTTCACGCTTTAACCCGGGCCAAGGAATCCAGGGCAAGGAAGAATTCAAAGCGCTACTCTTGGAGAGGAGGATTCCGAGTCAACTACAACCGGGGATGTTGAATAATCCACAGTTACTACTTCTCTCGAAAGGTCACTTTGATAGAAAGTAAAAGGAAAGCGGCTACTCAAGAATTCGAGGATGCTTACGAAACCAAATCAAAGAAAAGACTAGTACGGTTCACCAAGAAAGAAGAAAAGGAGATGCGCCCGACGTCGAGGAGCGTTACACTTCAAACCGAAATAAAGAGTCCAAGGGCGACTTCAAAAGCGCGAGACTTGGAGAAAGGATAATGAAACAACCAAATCAAATCTAGTTCCACTTCACGAAGAAAGGAGTACTTAAGAAAACTGATCGCACAATCAAACCAAGGCAATCGCACGCTTTGGTTCGAAACTACGCATGTAAACAAAGGGCACGCACTTTCAACCCAAGACTTCACACTGAGGACGGAAATTAACAAATAGAGGAGTAACCGAGTCTAGGTCTTGTCAGAGCCTACAAGGCAGCGAAAAGGAAAGGAGGCAATACCGAGCCTAGGTGCAACCGCTGCTAGCGGTTAGAGAGAAAGGGAAGGTAAACAAAGTGAATCGCGATCAAGAGAAGTGACACAGCAACTGCTACTGAGAGGGAAATAGATGCCAATACTTATACTTCATACAGGGGAGGAAGTGAAACGAATCCAGCTACACGTAGCTGACCAGTATTCAAGAAAGCTAACCGGTATTCAAAGCATTGAATACATACAGATACTATAAACAGTAGTCAATAGACATATCAAATGTCGGTACCCGGACCGATAAGATGAAGAATAGGCAAATAAGAAAGACTAACCGTAGGGGAGGTTTTATCACTTATTATACAGGCTATTGGTTTATTTATTTACCGATTATATAGGGGGACCCACGCCAGGGGGCTTATTTATAACAAGGGAGACCCGCAGGGCAGACAACCCAGCAGCGGAGGTAGAGTTACACAAGGAGTCACACATCACGCTCAGGGCTAACCTGGTAAGGATTACTTCTTTGACTCCTGATAACAAGGGCTGTTACGGACTATGGGAAAAGAAATAGAGTTGCGGAGGAGTGAACAAAAGGCTAGTTCAGTTACCGCACATAGGGCTTGGGGGAAAGAGAAACTGCTGCTGCGAGGGATGACATTCTCCTTCGTCTTTGACTCGATTTAAGGGCTTCTTTCTCTAGGTAGATAGAGATAGCTCTCTTTACGAGGGCTATGAATAGAGTTGCAGTTATATGAGGGGAGAAAAGGCTCGGGGAGAAAGGAAATCAATCAAATCACACGAACACGAGGAGTTCGATTCGCTCGATCCGATCCTCCGGCTCGCAGGTAATAGTACAATAAAAGAAGAGAGGGAAAGTAGACACTTCCCCAAGGAGCATTCCGCTGATCCTCAGGGAGGTCCATCCCCATAATCTGCATTGCCCCTTTCTACCACGGGTTACAGATCATAGAAAGGATTGCAGACCTTCAAAAAGGAGGATTACAAAAACAAAGCCAAGCAGGGACTTTCTTACGCTTACTGGATTTGCAGGGTACGCGAAAGGGAGAGGGTTTACGCTCGAAAAGGAGACAACCACAACTAAATGAAAGCAAGTGAAAGGAAGACGTCGAGAAGCGAGACTTTACACAGTATCTCCCGCTTCTCCTCGCCCTTGAACTCTTGCCCAAGGGCTTTTTCTAGTGTTGATTGAGGTCCGGATCGGTGACTATTCCCCTCCCGGGTTTCGGTAACCATCGAGAAATCGCTTTTCTTGCCCTTCTTGTGATTTAGAATCTTTCGTTTTTTATTTCCGGCTGGGTGTGGGCTCGAGGTAAGAGCTCCAGTTGATTTGAGTAAAGAGCCAGGGCATCCCTTTTCCTATGATGCTATGGAAAGGGAAGTTCCAACTACGGCCTATAGGCTAGCTCCTGCAGCTAGTGCTCTTAGGTATCCGGCTTGGGTCGTTAATGCGGGGCTTCGAGGACAGAATTCTGACAGTTGGAAGTTCGAGCGACAGCGAGATTGTCAGTGTTCAAGGACACAGCACCACGCCAAGTAGCCAACAAAGCTAGGTTTTACTCGGCAGCGAACCAATCCGAGTAGGTGTAGTCGCCATAGCTGCTGGTAGTGCTAGTTACAGGCAGAGGTCAAGCAAAGGTCTTCCTTCCCCGACGTCTCTCCCGATTAACCTCCACCGGGGCCTTTTCTATAAGCCATTTAGTCCATTTCTGCCCTTTACGACTAGACGGACCCTGACCCGCGAGGAAGTTGGACGAACCAACTGTCTTGTACTTTATGCCCGGAAAAGGACTCGCAAAAGACCGAAATCACCCTTGCACTCGCATCAGGATTCACTCCAAGCCTTCTAGCTGACTGAACTCCACTTGCCCGAGAAGCAGCCCTGAAAGCTGCTGTTAAATCATTAACTCGTACTTAAGAAGAGGGGTCCTAAACTACAGTTGAAGTTTCTAGAAAGGCCCTCTCATCTCTTTAAGACTTGGCGCAAAGCCCCAATCCTGCAACTCTAGGTCCTCTTCCCATTGCCTTCGCTTCCCTTTATTCGTTCGCCCGGATTTCAGCTGTCAAAGAAAGCCTACTGATTTAGAAGTTTTTACCAGAGGGATAATAAAGATTTTACCTATCTATAATGGCATGAGAAGAGAAAAAGGGTTGGCGCTTCACCCCCGATTAGAAAAGTATCGGATCCCCGCATCAATGGATGCAACTAGCTGCCCCTATCCTTTAAAGCGAAGTGAAACCTTTGGAACAAGCTTTGGGTCTAATCATAGGGTAGAAATTTCTCCCGCAACCTCGATCGCATCTTGTCTCATGTACTTCCCTTTGCCTTTCCGCTCACGCCTTGCTTGGACTTGATCCCAAAAAATTTAGGCATGACCCGTGCTCAGGAATTTCACCTTCGTACACCTCGGATAGTTCTTTCCAATCAAAGAACTTCTCCGCGCTACTTAACCAATCAAGAAAGTCCTCGGGATGCAATCGGCCATGTAAATCGGGAACGTCCACTTTGATCCCACGATCTCCTTGATCTCGATGCCCTTATAAGGCCCGGATCAAGCGCTTCCTTATCATTAAAAAAATAGAAATAGGCTGGAACTTCTTCTTCTTCATGAATAGTTTTTTGATCATGTGATCGGATTTAGTCGATCGGATTTGAATCGGAGGTCTTGAACTCGAGTTTGTGAGATACTCTTGCCGCCGCCCTAGCTCTTTAATTTAAGCCCATTTATTGCCCTAAAAAAAAAGAAAAAAGAAGACCCGGCTTCTTCTTCTTTCTTTTCCGAATCCGGCAAGCGAAAATCCTTTCTTCTCTTGAGTGATTGCTTGAGTTAAGCCTTCTTGACTAGTTTTGAGTCCCGATTTTCAGCCCTTGGATGATCTTTCGGGTCTTAGTACAATGGATTCCATAGGCTTTTCCCGTGCTCTTCCGAAAGAAGCATCTGGAAATGACTTGTCATGGGCTTATGCGATGAAGAATGATTTGCTCGGGAAAAAATCTTGTGCTTATGTGGGCGGGTCGCTTCAATTTTCCAAAACTAGAGAAGGAGATTTTCCTACAAAAGATGAAAAGTGCTTAGCTTTAAATGGGATGCCTTGTGTACTTCCTTTGAGCCCCATATACACCGTCACCTCTTTTGCGACTGCTAAAGAAATTTGGGATTACATAAGTAATCTTTATTCTCAGGATGATTCTCCACCTTTCTATCAGTTGCAACATGAAGAACATGCCTTAGCTTATGGGTAAAATAAAGAAAGAAGTGTGCTATACTATTTATTACCGAAGGCTTAGGCTTCTATGGGACCAGCTGAGCATGAGGGACCCTTTTCAAAGATAGGGGCACCGATTCTAAAGGCTCTTGTCGGGAAGAATTTCATATAACATAGAATAGCCTTATAGAGTATAAAGGGGCTCTCTAAGTTTTTGATGGGCTTGAGGCCTGAGTTCGAGAACGTTAGATCCTCAATTCAACATCGAGTTCCTCCACCAGACATTGAGAGAGCAGTTGCTGATGTGAGATCCGAGGAGACTCGACTTGCTCCCCTTTACTAGGTTGGGGGCTGGGAAGAATACGAATCTTGCAAGAGGTGCCATCCTGACCTGGAGGAGGTGATGGGGAAGCTGCTGGTTCAACCGACCGAGGGGAAGTGCTGACTTATACTCAATTGAAGGGTCAAGTCTTAATCAAATAGTTCAGTTGTTGCGCCCCATATCCTAGTAAAGTTCGAACCGTTTCCAGAGCGAAGGACTTCGATCTTAGACTGAAAAATCAAGCGCATGAACTACCCCTATTGACCTTTTAGGTCAGCCCAGTCAGTGCAGTCTCGATCTTTATGATTCAACTTCTCTTTCACTTCTCTTTGCGAGCTAGCCCGGTGCCCCATAAACCAGCTCTTCTCAGAACCCGGGGGAGAGACTAAAAGCTGTCTCTTGAGCTCGGGTAGCTCCTTCTTAATTGATTGCCAAATCTTAATCGAATTGCCATGCTCTAATCAAGGAGCGACCAATGAAAATAGAGTTACAAGTTCTAGGGCGAAGGACTCTGATCCTGGGCTTTTGAACATCAAGCTTGTGGACAGGCCTCTCTCTTCCTTCTTCGAATCCGCCTCGCCTTTCAGAGGTTTGGAACCCTTCTGTTGAGCACCAATTCTGGATATTAATGCCATCCTCATTGGGCTTGCCACCTTCCTTGATTGAACCTTTCCTGGATCAACAGAAAGGGAGATCTAAAGAAAGAATGAAGAGAGAACGGAACGCGCAACGGCTTTCGCGCTAGGCGCTCAGTCCGTTGCGCGTTAGCGCAGCCGTTTTCTTGCTGGCCAAGCGAAACTTGTTTCCAGCTGACCCCTTGAATGAACGACCCATAAGTGGCAGACCGGACGAAAGGAAAGTACAAGAATTGATATCATACATATCTCCGGTGTCCCTCTTGGAGACACGTCTAACAACATTGGATCCGCACGAATATCCCAAGACGCGTAGGCCTTTCATCCTACAAATCCGACCCCCTCCCAACCATCCCTTTCTTCAGAGTATCAATCCTAGTGGTCGTCCTCTTCCAGATCGAAATCCAGAAAGAGTTCCGCAACGAGCAGGCATATGATTAAAGTCGACCTCTGTCTCTGTCCATCAACCTACTTAGCATAGCATATTTTTAGCATATTTGATTAAGAGCTCTTAAGCGAGTTTGAACTATAATATAAGGGAAAGGAGAATCTGATAAGAGTCGGGTTCTGCTCCATCCCCGATGTCAATTGATTAGGTTCCACTACTGGGATTCCTCCCCACTCCTAGCTCCCGAAGTACATAATGGAAAGAAAAGGCATATCCTACTGCTTCAAAGTCATAAGCTGCTCCTTCTTCGGTGCGGTGGCTGCTGCTGCTTCGGATCTGGAATCGGGCCCCTTACTTTATAGGGCTCGGACGTGAATATGGATGTGGCTTCTAGCTCAGCAACGACTCTGGCTTCGGATGTTAAAGCCTGCGAAGGACACTTCGACAGTGCAATTGTTCTTTCCAAGATGCTATGGCGGGCGTACTAGGAGTTCAAAATCTTAAGAATCCGCTTTTGAAGGAGAAAGATAAGAATAAGGAGAAGAGATTAGACCTTGACTAAAAGGGAAATAGAGAAGCGCTCTTTCTTATCTAAGGAAGGAAGGCTCGGTCCTAAAGGCAATCACAAAAAAGAAGGAGTGAGTCGGACCACCTTGCAAGGCTAAAGACTGCTGGTTGACCGATAGCGAAGTAGTACCGTGAGGTAAGGGCAAGAAGAACCATAGCGTCTTATCTTCCTCTTTCTAACCGCTTAGAACTCGTTTATGATAGGCCACTTTACTCAAATAGGGCGCCGACTCCCTTTCCTATCCCTCATTTTGAGTCCTGATTCTCAGTCCCCTTGGACGATCTTCTTTCTTCCCCCTTAAGATAGCCCCTTCTCGGTTGGCATCTTTTCGTGCAGGAGTGCTAAGGCGCTTTAGAGTTTTCAATTCCTCAGGGCGTATTACGCTTTTTCACCATAAGCAATGAAAGCATGTTCATCATCAAACTAGGGTCGGTCTTCTTTGTCTTCCTCAATAGATAGCGCCGAAGCCCTATGTGCTATAATACTGAGTGAGCCAAGAACTTGCTTACTTGAACTGCAAGGTTAGGTTATGAGTGAGTAAGAGCCACTTCCTGCTGCTCTTGTCCTGTACAATTTCTCTTTCTTATTTTAGAGTTCCATTTTCCTTCTTCTTCCTCTCCTCCTGAGCCAGGATCAAACTCTTCTTTTGACTATGACTTCTTCCTCTCTCCTCAATCGATCTGATTATGAGACTATGCCCGATCCCCTGGCTAGGTCGCTACTCTTTATAGAAGAACTCTTCTCGAACTCAAACCACCTATATAGTATAGAATGGAGCCCGCCTTCAAGATCTCCCTCTCCCTTAGTCTTCTGAAGGAGCAAGTGAAGTTACTGCAGAATTGAAGAAAGACGTTGGCGGTCCTAGCGGGTTGGACTTAGACGAGACTACTCTTCTTTCCTAAGGAGCCCTCCTGTGTCGCATTTCTGGTCTTTCTTACGCCTTACTACCTATCTCGGACCCTTACCAACTATATATCAGTCTATCTGTACAGACTCAAATCGAAATAGCTATAGCGTATGAAAAGCAAGGAAGGGAAAGGGATTCTCTCTTCTCTGGAAAAGGCTTGACCCCCACCTACATATATATAACCTCCGTTTCGGAAAGAAAGAAGGATGCGCAGAGAAAGCTAGATGATGAGCCGGCTTTACCTTCTATGTTGTTATTAGCAGGCAAGCAAGAGACTGACGGGCTTCTTGGACAAGAATGGGTCTCAAAAGGCCATTTAGAGTAGGGCATTGGAATTGGGAACACCTTCATAAGAGCGAAGAAAAGTCTCTCTTATTCGACCAGATAGATTTTATCTGACCTCCCTGACTCTTATGATCTTCTACCATCCTAGGTCTTACCGTTCCGTCATCTGGCTCTGGCTTATCTTCTTCATGTAGCATCTTTCTCTTTCCCATGTCTTGTCATTTTCCCCTTCTTCTTCATACTAAGAAAGTGTTGAGTAAGGAAGACTTCTCTTCAGTCTTTAGTTAGTTACTCTTTTTCTTCTGCGACCGATCGCTCTTCCCGCTTAATGTGCTATTCTACTGGTTTAGCTTATTGCCTATCTCGGGGACTTTCTCTTCTCCTTCTTTCACAGAGGATGCAGGTTAGACTGCGGCTCCACCATACTATACTGGGGATACCGGAGTCTTCTTCCTTAACCTTAAGGAGCAATTTATTGTTAAAGAAAGGCAAGCCCTATCTATCTATTCGGAAAGAAAGCTCTCCTTGAGTTAGGATGGTTGAAGCGATTCTCTCTCTTTCCCTACTTAAGGCCGGAAATAGGAATGTTATTCCCACTTTGATTCTCACTTCCGGAGAAGATAGGTACTCTACCTAGTCCTTTGAGCTCGGAGAAGACTGATCGATCTTTTTCTTAACTTAAGAAATGATTCGCTACTCTTCTGTTGCTAGCAGATTTGCTCTTCTCTTCTGCGATTCCCTTCCCTAGTAATCCGACATAGACCGACTTCAGACTCTTCTTTCTTTTGTCTTTAGCTTTTGAAAAGGGGAATCGGATCTCCTCTTTCTTTGCCTTTACGAGTTGGTTATACTGCGAGGCCGGCTCCATACGAGGATTCTCTCTTATCTAGTCTAGTAGCCTATTCACAACAAGCTTCGCTTCACTCTCCTCTAACCCTCTAACTTGCTCTCACGTCTCATTCCTTTCAATGGCTTTGATCTCCTCATCCTTTCTTTCACACTTTCAGCTTTCAATTGCAAAGTCCAAGAGGACAGGGAAAATCAGACCCCTTTCTACCTATTGTGGGTGGGAGCTTATCTTTAGTTAGCTGCTTTCTGAAGATCCCTATAGGACGCGGTCAGCGAGATTCCATTCAAGTCCTGCTATACCCAAACTCCTGGCTTCCTAAAGATTGACGAGAGGAAGTGCAAGGTTCTCAGTATTGATTAGCAGCCCTTCCTGCTCTTGTCCACATATCGAGGTCGGAATGGACTTTCTTTCCCTCTCTCTCGCTTTCTCGAGCTGTCGAATCCAAGTTTTCGCTTTCCTCTCTTGAGCAAAATCCTCTTTTCGTACCCTTGCTTTCCTACCCTGCCTACCTATTATTGAGGGAGTCTGTAGTCCCCCCACGGGCATATCTAGTTCAGAAAAGACATGAGATGGGAGGGCGTGAAGGCGGAAAAAGCAGAGTAGACCAGGCGCTTTCTGCCATGATATGAAGATGCTTGCTTTCAGTGCACCCATATTCAGGCTAAAAGAAGATTGAAGGAAGGAAGGCTCGGGATCCCCTCGCTCATAGGTACAGTCATAGAGGAAATTACAATCTAATTCCTATATCTCCTAAGCTCTTCGAATATCTAATAATCTAATACATTCATACCTCTTCTAATCCATTCTAACCTGGAAAGAAGCACTCTAAAGACAGGAGGAAATAGGCAATACAACAAAATAAGAGGAATTACCACTCATGCTTAACACAGCCTAGTTGAACTAATACCACTCGAAAGGAACATAGAGAAAGATATAAGTAGCCCTCTCTTTCCTGCCTTAGGATCGAATCCCTTCTTGAAAGCCTTCTTCCCTGATTCTGATACCAAGTAAGGAAGGAGATGGTCAACCTCTCTTGCCTGATATTCTTCTTTCAGATAGTATTCGACCTTTCCTATCCGAGTAGGAAGCTATATTACTATCTGAGTAGCGGACTATCTTGTGTCTTAATTATTTGTATCCTAAGATAGTCCGGTATCCCCCTCTCTATCTAGATGGATAGGTTCTAACAAGATGGAAGAAATACTACCTAATTAGATGGGAGTTTCCTATTCTTACTTGACTGTCGGCTAAACGAGATGCTGTTAAAGAATCTCTCTTCTTGTTATGACTGGCATTAACTTCTTCCTTAACGGCACTGGTAGCTCTCTAAGGAAGTAGGAATTCGTGGCTTCTTTCTTCCCTTGATTGAGAGCTAGGACAGATTTTCATGGATGGGATTGTAGCTCTCTTCTTTCTCCTGTAGGTTTGAAGATAGGCTAGATTAGCACGAATTCTATCGATCAGGCTGGTTGTTCCTGTAATCGAGTAATCTAATATGGTAGCTAGTCGACGAGCGTAGTATAAGAATATCTTTTCTTGTTAGGCTTGTACTAATGAGTGGTAGTTCCTTCTCACTTTTCCTATCTTAGCTGCTAGTCGAATGTAGGCTAGAATCTATCTCCTTCTTTTAGTTTGTAGCTTCCTTTCCTTAATGCACTGGGAGTTGAGTAAGGACTCACAGCTTCTCTTCTTGAGTTATCTTCCTGACTAACTGTAAGCAGAGGACCTTACCTAGACTCTTAGCCCTTAAGGAAGTGTGCTTTACCTATGGACGTTGCTACCTGCCTAATGGAGATTCTTTCCTTCTTTTAGGACTGCTATGAACTTCCTTCCCTCACTTTCAGTTCTTCCAAGGTTTCTTCAATGAGAGTGAAGGGAAGTAGCTAAAGGGGGCTGGGAGGTACGACTTGCGTCAAACTTGTGAAAGAATACTTGCTGCGCACCTGCTGAACAAGGCTCCTTTCAAGTCAAACGGAGATTACCAGTTCCGGAGGGACCAACCATTGTACTTCTAGGGGAAGGTCTAACATAGCGGAAGGCCACGGCTTTTGTGAGTGTTCAGCACAATACGGTACGGTATGCCACCAGCATAAATGAGGCACACAAGAGCCACTGGCACAAGATAGATTTAATGCCAGCCTGGAAGTGATTCGCTACTAAGTCGGGTAGCGGCCGCCTATTGTAGAATCGTCGATAACCTGGCTGCCACTATCATGTGTGTAAAGACTTACTATATAGGCATACTGGAAACCGTTTGGCAAGTCAAGGGACCCCGGAATCCGCCCCTTAGCTATAACGTTCCAGAGTCATGCAGAACAGACACTTTCCGTTCTCCAATTACTATTAATTAATTGGACCTTCAAGGAACGAGTAGAGTACAAAAACGAAAGATTCGAGTAACCCTCCGAGCTAGGGAGATATTAAAAAAGGCCGTAGCAAGGAGACTTTAACAGACCAGTTAGAGTAAAGCCTCCACTTTCATAAGAAGAGCGTCAGTAGGATAAGCAATCCCAAGACTAGCTTTCCCGGACAATGTATATTGTGAAATGGTGGCGCTATAACAAATCCAGAGTACCTTAACTTGCGGTTGCCGCACAAAAGCTGGTCACCTTAACCAGTCATACCCATTTATGGAGATTCAGGATCTGAAGCTCAAATTAAAGCCATAAAACAAGTAGCTACTCCTACTGCAATTGGGACTTCTTTTAAGCCAGCCCACCAAAGAATTCCACCTCGACTCCCCTCTACCAGAGAATCCATGAATTCCGGGCACCTGCAGTAGCAGCAGGGATGGGAAAGACAAATAACCAGCCAACTATGTATGCCTTCAAGCCTGCCTTCCTCTCATCTTCCTTATGGAATGGGCTCCTCCTTAGAATTAACGAGATCTAGAATCTTGGATGAATCCTCTTGAAACGGGGTCGATCAACCCTAGAAGACTCGATGGCTTAACAGTCCAGTGAATAACCTGATTCAGAGAGATAACCCGGTCTTTAGACACTCGCCCTACTTCTAAAGATAGATAGAAAAGGTTGGAGAGAGTGACTTTCTGAAATTCTCTCCTTTCTAAAGCTGCGCAAGATCCTGCAGTAGTATATTCGGTTGTTTGCGGTGGAATAGATTCAAGCGTCCGGGCCAGTAGATCCAGAGCAAATAGGCGTTGACTTAGTTGCTTTTGCAGTTGATTTGAATCCCGATGTTGATCCGACGCAACTTACCGGTGATAGTCGCAGCACCAGGAGCTTTCAAGGGGGGCAGACATGTATAGATAGTAGCCGATAGTGGCATACCTTCCGGATCGAGGGTCCCGCCCGGTAAACACCATACAGGCAAAATACCAGCGGGGGGAAGAGGCCCTTCTCACTCAAGCTCTAGCATTTACTTTTCTAGTTAGAGACCAACGTCTTGGGGCTAACGTGGGATCCGCTCAAGGACCTACCGGTTTAGGTAAATATCTAATGCGTTCCCCGACTGGAGAGGTAATTTTTGGAGGAGAAACTCTGCGCTTTTCAAAAATTTTCGGAAGAACGGGTTTCAAAAAATATATATTATATATATATTAGATTACCGGCCGGCTGGTTTTTATGCAAAAAAGACAAAACGGGATTTGATTTCCACTCATAAGGAAGGAAGGTTAGATACCTTTGACTGGGTTGTATTTTTTGTTGAAATGGGATGGTGTTCAAACTCCCGAAATGCAGTCTAGACAGCGGGCCCTCCCCTTTCTGACTGGACTGACTCGGGGAAGGGTCAATCTCCTCCGGAGCATGCTGCACAGCCACTCATTCGTCCTGACCAAATAGTAGAATCTATCTCTCAGCGATTCTTTTCTCCGCTAATAACCCCTTCCCAACCAGCCCGCCCGATCGATTTTGTAAGATCGGCTAATTCAAAGGGGTTAATCTGGTCCGAAGTTGTCGGAACGAATCGTTTGCTTTATCGAACAAAGCTTTATTAGGGGGTCTTGGTTGGCCCCCTATTTTCAACCATTACAGCTGGCGTCGACCAGCTTTGCGATACGGACGGACACGAAGAAGAACGCAGGCAGCGGAAATGCAAAAGAGAAGAGCAAAGATTCCCGACTCAGAGCATCAACCATAAATCTGTGGAATGAAGGTAGCTTGCTTACTCTCAGCCACTAGTTAGAAGGAAATCCCTTGACTTCGTTTATGCCCTTATGCAGTAAAGAAAGCAAGTGAGGCGGGCTAAGATTCCATTCGAAGTAACGTAAGAGGATTCGATGTTGCACCATCTTCAACTCTTCTCGGGATCCGGAGTTTTTCGAGAAAAGGTCCCATCCTTCAATATCATGATTGGGTCGACCAGGCCAGATCATGAGTGAAATATCATGATCGGGTCGACCAGGTCAGATCATGAGTGAATAGAAAATCTAAAACGTACATAGCTGTTCCAGCTGAAATACTTGGAATAATTCTACCACTTCTACTAGGAGTAGCCTTTTTAGTGCTAGCTGAACGTAAAGTAATGGCTTTTGTGCAACGTCGAAAGGGCCCTGATGTAGTGGGATCGTTCGGATTGTTACAACCTCTAGCAGATGGTTTGAAATTGATTCTAAAAGAACCTATTTCACCAAGTAGTGCTAATTTCTCCCTTTTTAGAATGGCTCCAGTGGCTACATTTATGTTAAGTCTGGTCGCTCGGGCCGTTGTACCTTTTGATTATGGTATGGTATTGTCAGATCCGAACATAGGGCTACTTTATTTGTTTGCCATATCTTCGCTAGGTGTTTATGGAATTATTATAGCAGGTTGGTCTAGTAATTAGGAGGCGGCCGTTCGGTCGCCTATGATACTAGGACCAATAGGTCAAAAATGGGTTTGTGCCGCAGGTGTTGAACGATCTACTCTACACAGGTGTGGGCTTACAGGGCTAGGGCTCATAAACCCTCTCTTTCATTCATCAATAGGGCCCTGGTCGGTCACTTTTCCGGGCCAGGATCGATAAGTGGAAGTCATAAAAAAGAGATGTTTCTCTTCGCACCTCAGATCAAGAGGAAGGGTAGCTTGTCAAGCTGGCCTATATATATATTTATTTATATATTATATTTATATATATATTAGAATATATAAATAAAAAGATTCGCTGTCTTTTAACCGGCTGTTCTTCTTTGTCAACGCTACTAAAGACCTATACGTTCGCCTACTTGACTTATGAAAGATAATGAGAATGGGTTATTAAAAAAGGAAAGGCGCTACTTAGCCCTACATTAGTAGAAGTAAGCGGCTGAGTTAGCCTAGCCTACCCTACTAATGTATTGTATAGTATAGTAGGCGAGCGAGTTAGCGAAGACGCTTAGGCTAATAGATAAGAGAGCGTCGGTGCGTAGCCTTCATTCTACTACGCTACGCAAAGGTTACGAAGTCACTTAGCTCGACGTTAGGAGAGTCAAGGGGGAACGCCATACCTACATAGAAGAACCGCTGTTCGCTGACTTTCTAAGGTCTAACCTTTCGCTCCCCTACTGAAAAGGGGCAAAGCCGCTTCGCACCACTGATAGATTACTTAAGATTCCATTCAAAAGGCCCTACTTAGTTTCGCACAAGCCTTTGTCATTGTTAGGCAACTAAGTAGGGCCCGAGGCCCCCTGCGAATCCGTCAATCTGAGGAGCATGCCGCAACAAAAGGATGGTCCCCTATGCATTTCATTCTTTCTGGAAGGGAAAAAAAAATAAGTACCCCCATCATGGTGAACCTCTCCTTGTGATCGGGATGAGGTAGATGCCTCCCAGCCGGGGGGCGGATCGAATCGGAGTTTCCTTAGGTAGCCACCGACCTACAGTTATCCTTAAACTTCCGTGCTTGGTGGAGAAGAAGCGAACAAAGGTACGCTCGCTTGCTGTCTTGTTCTCTGCCGCGAACTGGGATCGCTCGCCAGCTAGGTCAGATTGGAGCAATATTTTTTGAGAACAGATTACCCATCTTCGGGGACAAGGGGCGGAACGACCTCTCGATCTACTTACTGCAGCCCAAGAATAAAAACGTCGTCTAGGCGTTCCCTGTTGCTCCGATCTCCTACGCCTAGGACGTTGTCTGGGCCAAGAGCCATAGTTAGTTGCTGTTTCCATTTGGTTGTTTTTTTTCTTGTTGTTGATACCGGCAAGACCCAGCCAGATGATGTCTGCTGGTTGGTAGTGAGAGGACTCTTAGTACCTGCATACCCAAAAGGGGGGCGCCGATTAAAAAACAATCATTTGATTTTGTTTCTTGCTCTCCCTTAGCAGCGGGAAAGGAGTCTATCTATCTGCCTAGCTTTGGTAGATTTCCTCCAACGCAATCCACAGAAATTCCACGAATCCCTTGGTGGATAAGTCCGACGACTCAGCAGCAGTGCGGAATTGAGTTTCTCGTCTGGTGGATCTGATCTATAGTTAGGGGGCAATACATACCAAAAGGTTCGAAGAAGGAACGCGCATAAGAGTATATAACCAACCCACCCTTCTGTATAACCTATTCACATTAGTGAAGCGACTGGATGCATAAGGGAAGTGCACGTTTGTGAGACCTTAGTCGGGATGCATAGGGAAGTCAACCTACGAGCACGGAAGAGCGTGGTACCGCTGCCCCTCTCTAAGTAAAGGTAAAGTCTCTGCTTCAGCTAGAATGTAAGGAAATTGAAAAGAAGCGCGGAAAAGGGTCAAACGCGGTTGCTAGCATCGAAGAGAGCCGTCATCGACGATAAAGTGGGAGTTCGGACTTGGCGAACGAGCTCTTTCCGCGGGAGAGGAAAGCGGGGCAGGCAAAATAACCATTCCGGTGGTTGATAGCGGAGCAAAGGCTGGATAAAACATGGATAGGCATGCCTTATCATCCAAAAGGATGTAGAAAGAGGAAGGGCTCGCGGGGTCGATCCCACATCTCATAGAGAGGAGGAATACCAGGGATGATAAGGGATAATTAGCTCTACAGCTCACAGGAATGGGAAAAGTAATTCCGCATTACTCCAGTTTTTTCATAGCTTTATTTAAGAGAGAACAGGGAGTAAGGCTGAAATGGCTATATGGCTTCCAAATTCTTTTTGAAACGTATGTTGATTGAACTAATAGATGTTGGGAGAGGGCTTAAAGACCCTATTCACATAGCGTTCCTGAACACATATTTTTCCTCGGGGCAGGCAGATTCTCCTATAAATAAATAGAGGATCCGGGCCTTTTTGGGGGGATAAAGGGCAAAACATCGGGTCATCCTTTTTCGTCGAATGTCCCGGGCCCGATTTAGAGAAAGAACTTTTCCTTTGCTGCAGGGCCGGGGACAACCATTCAAGCGCAGAGATGGCGATGGCTCTGCTGCGATAGAGGATGAAGGAGAATCCGTAGGCAACTGGTCGTTACTAGAAGATGATAAAGATGCAGGCTGCTCTTTATTATTAGGAAGAGCGAGGTGCAAGTGCTGGCTGCTCAATAGAGGGCTGCGACCCTGATTCCCTTGGGACTCTTACTCCCCCTGATGCACGGGAGGCGCGGGAAAAACCACTAGTGAAGAAGATCCAGAAGATGCTAATCCAATAGGCGCCTACTAAAAAAAGGGGGAGTAGCAGAACTCGTGCTCATGGAAGGTAACATGCCGGGACGGCGAGAACGAGAAGAAGGATCAAAACATCGAAAGCCTTTTTGAGCCGAGGCATGCCCCTTTAAAAAACATCTGTTTGCACGAGGTGCAAGCTTCTGACGTAGCTGGGCAGGTATATGAGCAAGCATAAAATAAAAGTCTAATACTTTCATAATCAGGCGGCGATCCAAACAGGCACTGATATGGAGTAATGTCGCCAAGCACAGAGGAAGGCGGTTGATGATAAAGACCGCGATGGAAAGGGCCCCCAACTAACATAGGGCCACTTACCTTACGAGATAGGGGGGGACACGGCTGTCAAACATCAGAGCAAAAGCCCTTTCTATGATATGTGTCTATGCTTCCTTTCCTTTCTGCGACCCCATTTTGCTGTGAGGTATATGGGCAGGAGAACTTTTGATCAATTCCATGAGTGGCTGTAAACTGAGAGAAAGCTGATGAGACAGATTCCCCCCCCCCCTGAATCTTAGTGCAAAACTGGAATCCGATGACAAAAGAAGAAATTCTCAACCTTAGCTTTAAAAAGCCGAAAGCACTGAAGTACCCCCTATCTAGTAAGGTTTGTGCTTAATTAATTTTTTTTTTATAACGAAATACATCATCCATAAACGAGCTTTGAACTTTCCCCCTATGAATTAGTTCTAAGAAAGGAATGCGATAACCAAAGAAAGAAGGAAGAGGCGATGGGCCCCATACATCAGAATGCAAAAGGGCTAATGGAATTGAAACAATCAGAAGAGTGGAATTCGTAGGTGTTGCCCGTGTTTGGCCAGCTGGCAGCTAAACCAAGAAGAGAATGAAGAACTAGCGGATGCAGGAAGCAATTGAAGGCGTTCTTGTTTGTTCCATGTAGTCGAAGACCTAACAACCAACAAGAAGAGCTGCCCTCTATAAGCCCTTAGTTGCCTAAGATCAGGAAGCTCTTTGTTATGAAGAAGCCACAAATAAATCAGAGGAGAATCAAGGTCTAAAGCATATATGGGTTGGCTACGGGCGGCACCCTATTGCTATGACATTATGCGTGTGTAGATCCTTGACAACACAGAGGAAGTCGGAGTAAAGATGGCATAGCTTTGGCGATCATCAAAAAGTTGTCCAACCGATAAAATCTTTTGAGAGACTGACTTTAGGAAGCAACATAGCATCATTGAGATGAGGAACATTGCCAGAACGAGATGATAAAGAGATCGTACCAATGTCTGAAATAGAGAGTGGGGTGTGGTCACCGGTGAAGACGACACTTTTGCCTTGGTACGGCGAGGATGAGACAAATGCAGCCGGATTGCTCGTCATATGATGGGTAGCCCCAGTGTAAAAAACTTTAATCTAGCTTGGAAGATGAATACATAATACCCACGTGATGAGTTGTTTGATGCGGAGCAAAACTCGAGTTGTAACGCTGTGGACATACGATAGCCATGTCTCCAGAGATAAAAAAAAGTATACATACCCAAGTGAATCATAGAGGAGAACCCAAGATACTCCCATAGGATTGCTTCTGCTGTTGATAAGAAGACCGGTGCTTTAGGTTATGAAACTAAGGCCACTTACTTGATGATTATTTTGAATATACTTCCCATAGATTTGTTGGGAAATTTATGTCGCCATAGATCTTTGAACCGTTTCTGGGCACTGCACTTGAACCACTGATGCACGAACTGGTACTGTTGTTGTTAGTCACACAGTTGCAGTTGCTGTGAGAGTAGCGTGGCAGGGAGCACACTTGACAGGAGATAGACACAGGCGGTAGAGAGAGAAAGAGGCAAGCCTCTAATTCAAAATATAGTGTGAGGGGGACAGAGCTTCCATTTCCAGAAACAATCCTCCGCCTCAAGGCGTTCTTTTTTTCCAGGAATCTGTCAATCGGAGGAGCGCAACCAAGTTTCAAACCTCAAAGCCCTGCAAGGGATGTGAAGCCCTTCTCAATGTCTTCCACTCGTCCAGTGGATCCAGGAGGCAAGGGGAATCCGTTGATTGAATCCATTCCTGATGATGTGCCGCTAACAAGGCCTACCTATTCTCCCAATGCAACCCGGCGGGGGGCATGGCATTCAATCCTATCTCAATATATGCTCCTCCAAGGCCTAAGGGTGGATTGAATCCAATCCCATCCAGCATAGACGGGTAGAGTTCACTCATCCGGTAGCGAGGGGAAGATGAACAATGAAGCTATAGCTGCTCACCTTTCCCGCTATCTGCCTTTAAGTGATAGGGGAGCTTAACAGCCCACCAACAAATCTTTCTTTCTATCTCGAATTCTTGATCTTTGGTGCCAGTGGAGCAAAGGAAGTGGGGGACGAACTCCTCTATCTACCCTAGAGAAATGGGTTGGATCTATTGAATGAGATCCTGGAGACAGGGCTGGGGGGTATGAGTCGATCGGATGCAGGGAAGCCCAGGCAATCCGTTCCTATCAATCATTCGTCAGGAAGCAGTGGAGAAATAATCGTCTTTTGAAATCTCATTGTTGAAGGCGTAGAGAGGGCTGAAAAAAGATAGGAGAATTTTTTATAGCCATATCGTTAATAAAGAATTGTGTAATTAATTGGGCCAACAGCCCTCTGTCCGGCAGGCAATTTCCGTGCAACTATGGTTTCTTTAGTCCCTGCTATGCCAGCAATAGGGAATCCTTAGAAAACCGGAACTCCCCAATTCGATATGTAGAACCGGAATGCAAGGTGCGTGATAGTTTTATTCCCCGCAAATGAGAAGTCTCCAAGCTTGACCCCTCCCACACAGGGGCGACTGGCTGGGGAAAGAACCCGAAAGCAATAATTGCAGTCTCGACACAGCCTATTTCGAAACTGGGATGAAGGGATGAAAGATTTTAGTTCCATATAGTCTTTCAAACGTCTACTGCACTCACGCCTTTCGGCCCCTATTCGAAACTTCTTCCTCGGGTTTTAACAAAAAAAAATAAGATAAAATAATCTGTTCATTTCTCAAGGGTCGAGTGCTCCTGCCCCTTTCCTCTTTAGGGCTCCTACTGCTGCCCGGTTCTTTTGTCATTTTGAATCGGAACAGGTACAACCCAGTTCATCCGATTACTACAGGGATGAACCCA